TTTTTAACTTTTGGTGTTATGGCACATTAAATTTTGATTTTAAAGGAAACAAGTCGTGTTGTTAAGGTTAATAAAATTAATAAAAGTGTTGTTACACATGATTTATCCTATCAAGATAGCCCTTTAGTCAGGCATTTTATTTTAATAAATTTTTTATGTAGCTCCAATTTTGAAAATAGTATTTCATTTATATAATATTTGGAGCAAACAAACGTCAATCATTTTTTAATGTACTTAGGAAATCTTTTGCCGTAAAGGCAAACACTTTGTATTCCTTCATTTTGTTACATAACAATGAGAGAGAGAAAGAAAATAAATAACTGTTAATTATCCTATTTTAAAGGTTATTAATACGTTCCTTATATAAGGAACATTAAAATTTAACATAATGTATACTTATTACGTAAAAGTTAGCAATGGGAATGAAATAATTTAATATATCCTTTCTTTCTCTATATTTTTTATGAATAGAGAAAGAAAGAATAGTTGATATTTATATAGTATATAACTATTGGTACTAAATTTCTTTATGATTTAAAATAAAAAAAGTATTTCAGAAGAATATATTATTTTTTTTTAAATTAAAAAATAGAATTTAGAAAAAAAAATCTGGCGAAGCCTGTGCCAGCCGCCGCGGTTATACAGGCAGGTATAATAGTTTATTTAAAAAAGATAATTTTTTTTTATTAAAAAAAAGTTTTTTTAGGTGGAATTTTTAAACTTGTTTTTTTATTTGAATCTTAAAAATTTAATTATATAAACTAGGATTAGATACCCTATTATTTTTAAAAGTAAGATTGATAGTAAGTATAATGTATGAAATCAAAAGATTTTGGCGGTACTTTAAGCTTGTTAGAGGAATTTGCTCTTTAATTGATAAAACACCAAAATCTTACTTGAATTGGTTAAGACAGTTTGTATATTGCTATCATAAAATTATATTGAATGATAATAATTAAAATAGGGTTTTCCTAAAATGTTAGGTCAAAATGCAGTTTATATTTAAGTTTGAAGTGAATTACGATAATTAATATTAGATATTTATGAAAAATTAAATAGGATTTAAAAGTAAATTTTAAATTATAATGTTTAATTGAAGAAAGCTCTAAGGTATGTACATATCGCCCGTCACTCTCATTTTTTGAGATAAGTCGTAACAAAGTAAGTGTACCGGAAGGTGTACTTAAGGGTGAAATCAGTTATGATATTTCATTTACAGTGAAATTAGGTATTAGTTTTTATACCACTCTTATTAAGGTAAAAGATTGTTTTTTAAAATGATTAAAGTTATTTAATAGGTATTTTTATTAAAAAAAGGTTTTTACTATAGTTTATAGTACTGTAAGGGAAAATTGAAAAGTTTTTTTCTTTTGAAAAGTATATAAAGTACCTTTTGTATTAGGGTCTAACAAGAAATTAAAAGTATTTTTAATTCCCGAAGTTTAAAGAGCTATTTTTAAATAAAAAAAATGTGTTTCAATATATTTTTAAATTTAAAAATAGTAATGAAATGTTATTCGTTTTGGAGGATATCTGGTTAAAATAATATAACTATATGTTATACTATGAGGTTTAAAATATTTTAATATTTTATAGTTTTGATTTATGGGATAAGCTATAAATTTTTTTATATAATAAAATATTTTTAAAAAAAGGTTTGGAATTGACTATTTTTTGTAATAAAAAATTATTATTAATATTAATTTTTTAAAAAGTAAAATTATTTTATTTAATTGTAAATAAAAGAAATGATGTTAGGATTAGTATAAATTTTTAATATTTTTTAAAAATGTTTTTTTTTAAAAAAATTAATATAGATTTTATAAACTCGGCAATAAAATTTCTGATTGTTTATCAAAAACATTGTATCTTGTTTAATTTTAAGATATTTTACCTGCTCACTGCGATTAGTAAATTGCTGTGGTATTTTGACTATACGAAGGTATTGAAATAAGGCTTTAAATAAGTGCTAAAAGAATGGTGGAACAGGGATTTTCTTTTTTGAATTTATTATTAGAAGTTAATATTTAAGTGAAAAGGCTTGGATGTTTTTTTGGGACAAGAAGACCCTATGAATTTTTAAAAAAAAATAAATATATTTATTTTTTTAAAAATTAAATTTTATTTTTTTTTTTAATTGGGGTGATTTTTAAAGAAAAAGTATCTTTAGAAAAAAATTAATAGACTCATTTTTTATGTTTTTTTGTTAAAAATACTCTAGGGTTAACAGCGTAATAATTTTGGATAGTTCATATAGATAAAATTGATTGCGACCTCGATGTTGGATTAGGATTCTTTTATAGTGTAGATGCTATAAGAAGAAGTTTGCTCAACTTTTAATTTCCTACATGATCTGAGTTCAGACCGACGTGAGTCAGGTTGGTTTCTATCTAAATAAGTTTGTTTTTATTTTAGTACGAAAGGAATAAATAAATAAGTTTTACTTTTTTTTTTTCTTTTTTAAAATTAACTAATTTGGCAGATTAATTGTATCAAATTTAGAATTTGATTAAGGAAAAACCAATTAGTGGGAATTGTTATTGAAGTGGCAGATTTAAGTGCAAAGGATTTAAGCTCCTTTTATGAATTTTTCCTTTAATAATCTTAACTTTAATGAGATTTTTAATTTTAATTGTTATGGTTTTAGTAAGTGTGGCTTTTTTTACTTTAATAGAGCGGAAGGTGTTAGGGTATATTCATTTTCGAAAAGGGCCTAATAAAGTTGGTTATATAGGGATTTTACAACCTTTTTCTGATGTAATTAAATTGTTTAGAAGGGAAGTAAATTTTATGAAATTAATAAATTTATTAATATTTTTGTTTATTCCTTTTTTAGCTATATTATTAATAATAATATTTTGACTTTTTTATATTTGAAAATTTAATCAATTAGAGCTTGAATTTGCTTTTATCTATTTTTTGTGTGTGTCTAGTCTAGGAGTTTATGTGATTTTTGGTGGTGGTTGGGCTTCAAATTCTAAGTATGCTTTGTTGGGCTCATATCGTGGTTTGGCTCAAATTATTTCTTATGAAGTTAGTTTGGCTATTTTGTTAATTAGTTTTTTATTACTTTGTAGTGATTATAGAATTTTTTCTATTGTTAGGTTTCAAAAAAACTTTTGAATATTGTGAGGCTTTTTTAGATTAGTTTTGGTTTGAATGGTGTCATTGTTAGCTGAAACTAATCGAGCTCCTTTTGATTTGTCTGAGGGAGAATCAGAGTTAGTATCAGGGTATAATGTTGAGTATGGTTCTTATAGATTTGCTATTTTATTTATGGCTGAATATGGGAATATAATTTTTATAAGCTTAATTTCATGTGTTTTATTTATTGGTTCTCTTGGTAGATTTTGTTTATACTTAATTTTATTAATGTATTTATTTTTATTAATTCGAGGAACTTTAGTTCGATATCGTTATGATAAATTAATAATATTATCATGAAAAAGAATTTTACCATTTAGTATTTTATTTCTTTTTTTTATATTTTGTTTTAAAAATTTTTTTATTTCTTTTGTTATTTGTATCAATTTTAGAAAAAGATTTCTAGGAATAATTCCTATTGTAAATTTTCAAAATTTAAACTTTAATAGTTAAGAAATCAAAGTATTGGAAAGATTATAAAAAAAATAAAGTAAAAAAAAGTTATTGTTTGGCTAAGATTAATAAAGGGAGCTTCAACTGGGCATGCTCCAATAAAAGTTAAAATCAAAAAAATATTTACAAACAATCAAAAAAAAATTTTTTTGATTGGGTTTATAGCTGTGGTTTTAAATTTTATTTTTGAAGTTAAAGGAAGTGTTCTAAGAATAAAAATGGATATAACAAGTGCTAAAACTCCTCCAAGTTTATTAGGAATAGAGCGTAAAATTGCGTAAGCAAAAAGAAAATATCATTCAGGTTGGATATGAGGTGGGGTAATTAGGGGGTTAGCTTCTAAAAAGTTTTCTGGATCAGAAAATATGTATGGATAAATTATAATAATTAAAAAAATTATATTTAATGTTAAAAATATTCCTGTTAAGTCTTTTAATGAATAGTAAGGATGAAAAGGAATTTTATCAATATTTATTGGAGTTCCTAAAGGATTTGAAGATCCAGTTTCATGTAGCAAATTAATATGGATAATTACTAAAGTAATAATAATAAAAGGAAGGAAATAATGAAGAGTGAAGAATCGAGTTAGAGTCGGATTTTCTACTGAAAATCCACCTCAAAGTCATTGGGTGATGGTTATACCAAAATATGGAGTTGCTGATAATAAATTTGTAATAACAGTAGCTCCTCAAAAAGATATTTGTCCTCATGGTAAAACGTAACCTAGAAAGGCAGTTGTTATTAGAATAAAAATAATTAAAATTCCTCTTAGTCATGGGCCTTGTAATAAGAAGGATGAAAAGTAAATTCCACGGCCTACATGAAGATAGATTAAAATAAAAAATAATGAGGCTGTATTTGCATGAATAGAGCGAATTATTCATCCAAAGTTAACGTCTCGTGAAATATGAGAGATTCTAGAAAATGCTAGGGTGATATCATTAGAAAAGTGTATAGCTAAAAATAAGCCTCTTAAAATTTGGATAATTAAGCATATTCTTAAAAGAGAGCCTATATTTCATATGTATGAAATATTTGATGGGGTTGGTAAATCAATTAAAGTTTTGTTAATTATTTTAATTAAAATATTTTTTTTACGAGTTATCATTAGTTAGATAGGCGAAGTGGACCTTTGGTTGAGTTAATAAGTTTTATAATAGCAATTAATGTAATTAAAAGATAAGTTGTAATAAAAATAAGAAGGAGAGAGTTATTATTTATATTATATATATAAATATTTTCTTTAGAAAAAGTTAGTTGTATTTTATTATTTATATGTATTAACATAGGTAGTAGCAACAAAAAAATATTTTTTTTATTTAAAGTAAATTTTTGATTAGGAGTTAAACTGGTAATATAAATAAATAAAACAAGTATTCCTCCAAGAATTAATAAAATTAAAATTAAAGAAAATCAAGTTCTTTTTATTGTTAAGTATATTATGAAGGCTGTTAGAAAAGTAATAATAACTAAAAGGAAAATTATTGTTAAAGGATGGGTAGATAATAAAAAAAAAAGTGAAATTAAAACTATAAATTTAATATCAGAAAATAGTATATAAATATATAAATATTGGGGATTTAAGATGGTTTTTAAAATCTTTTCTGATGCTATAAGGGTTTCCAATTGTGGTTTACAAAACCAATATTTTTATTAAATTATTATAACTTAACTAATGATTGTTTTAGGGTTATTTTTTTTTTCTTTTGGTCTTTTGTCTTTATTGATTAATCATAAACATTTTTTGATGTTGTTGCTGTGTTTTGAATTAATGTATCTAGGAATTTTTATTTTATTATTACAAATAACAGTTTTATTAAGTTTTTTTTTAAATTTAATTTTATATTTAATTATTATTGTTTGTGAAGCAAGTCTTGGTGTGAGAATTTTGGTAGCGAGAGTTTATTATTATGGAAATGATAAGTTAGGGGTGTTTTCTTTATTAAAATGTTAGTAATTTTTAGTTTTTTATTTTTAATTTTAGGGTTATTTTGAATGGTTCTTCCTTTAGATGTAATGGTTAGTTTTATAATTAGAATTTTTTTTTTAATAATTTTAGTAGATTGGGAAGGTTTATGAATAAATTATGTAGGGGGATTGTTTGGCTTAGATTTGATAGGTTTTAATCTTGTTATATTAAGAATATGAATTAGAATGTTGATAATTATTGCTTCTTTTAAAAAAATAGAATTAGAAGATAAAAAATTTTTTTTTTATGTATTGATAATAGCATTATTGTTAAGTTTATGTTTTTCTTGTTTAAATTTATTAGGGTTTTTTTTATTTTTTGAAAGAGTTTTATTCCCAATTATTATAATAATTTTTAAATGAGGTGTTCAACCTGAACGTTTACAGGCTGGAATTTATATATTATTTTATACTTTGTTTGGTTCAATACCTCTTTTTATTTTTTTATTATTTAGAAAATCTTCATTAGATTTTTTATTTTTATATTTTGAAAAGATTTATTATAATAACTTTGTATTCTTTATAATTGTTGTGGCTTTTTTTGTGAAAATTCCTATATTTATTTTTCATTTATGATTACCAAAAGCCCATGTTGAGGCTCCTATTGGGGGTTCTATAATTTTAGCTGGAGTATTATTAAAATTAGGAATTTTTGGTTTGTATCGTTTTAAAATTTTTTATATTAAAAATTTAATAGAATTTTCTAGATGAGTTATAAGAGTATGTTTAGTTGGAGGTGTATATATTAGAATGGTTTGTTTAGTTCAAGTTGATTTAAAATCTTTGATTGCTTATTCTTCGGTATGTCATATAAGATTAGCTTTAGGGGGATTTTTGAGTTTAAATTATTGGGGTGGGTTAGGAAGTTTATTGATGATATTAGGACATGGGTTATGCTCTTCTGGGTTGTTTTGTCTTGCAAATATTATGTATGAGCGTTTTTTTACTCGAAGAGTAATTCTTCTTAAGGGTGTTGGATTTATTTTTCCTTTTTTATCTATATGATGATTTTTTTTTTGTGTTATTAATATAGCAGCTCCTCCATCTATAAATTTATTAGGTGAAATTTTATTAATAGGAAGAATATTAAAATATTCTTTTTTTTTATTATTTCCATTATGTTTTATTTCTTTTTTTAGAGCTAGTTTTTCTTTATATATGTATAGATATACACAGCATGGGAAAGGATGGTGTATTTTTAGAGTGAATGGGATTTTAATACGAGAATATTTTTTAATATTTTTACATTTTTTTCCATTAGTATTGTGAGTAATAAAAATAGAGTTAGTAACAAGTTGATTACATTAAGCTTAATTAGTTTAATAAAAATAATGGGTTGTGGTTCCAAGGATGAAGAGTCATTGAGCAATTTATTTTTTTTGAGCAATTATTATTTTTTTTATAAGATTTTTTTTTTTTTTAAAAGGTCTTTTTTTTCTTTATATAATAAATGTTGTTGTTTTTGAATATATTTTGTTAGAATTAGGAAGTGTTGAAATTAAATTTTATTTATTATTTGATTGAATAAGTTTATTATTTATAGCTGTTGTTTTATTTATTTCTAGAATAGTAATTTTTTATAGAAATGAGTACATATTAAAAGATAAATTAAAAGTTTATTTTTTGTATGGGATATTATTATTTGTAGGTTCAATGGTATTATTAATTGTAAGACCAAATATAGTTATGATTTTATTAGGTTGGGATGGATTAGGATTAGTTTCTTATTGTCTAGTAATTTATTATCAGAATTTAAAATCTGATATTGCTGGAATAATAACTATTTTATCTAATCGAATTGGTGATGTTGCTATTTTAATAGCTATTGTTATGCTTTTTAATTTTGGGTCATTAGATATAATTGTGTATAAAAAAATGTTAGGGGTAGCTGGTATATTGTTAGTTATTGCTGGGATAACAAAAAGAGCACAAATTCCTTTTTCTGCTTGATTACCGGCTGCTATGGCGGCACCAACTCCTGTTTCATCGTTAGTTCATTCATCTACTTTAGTAACGGCTGGTGTTTATTTATTAATTCGTTTTTCTATTTTATTTAAAATAAATGTTTTTTCTAATTTTTTATTTTTTTTTTCTTTGTTAACTATGATTATAGCAGGAATTGGGGCTATATTTGAAATAGATTTAAAAAAAATTATTGCTTTATCTACTTTAAGACAGTTAGGATTAATGATATTAACTTTATCGGTTAGAATAGTAAAATTATCATTTTTTCATTTGTTAACACATGCTATTTTTAAAGCATTGTTATTTTTATGCGCTGGTATAATCATTCATAATAGAATAGATGGGCAAGATATTCGTTTTATAGGAGGGTTTTTTAAATTAAATCCTTTAATTAGAGGATTATTTGGGTTAGCTAGTTTTTCGTTATTTGGATTCCCTTTTTTGAGTGGGTTTTATTCAAAGGATATGATTCTGGAGTATATTTATAGAAGAGAAAAAAGATTATTAGTATTAATTTTAGTAATTTTAGCAACAATTTTAACGTGTGTTTATTCTTTTCGTTTAATATATTTTTCAATTTGAAAGGGTTTGTTAAGAGTTTCAGTAATTAATTATTCATTTTCTTATATAATAAGAATCCCTATTTTAGTAATAGGAGTGGTTGTGATTTTTTTTGGGAATATTTTAATGTGATTGATTTTTTCTCAACCATTTTTTTTAATTTTAAATTTTAAAATTAAATTATTAAATTTAATAATTTTAATAATTGCTTTTTGGCTATTTTTTATATTTTATTTTAATCAAAAAGGTTTTGTAGGAGATTTATTAGGAATGGAATTTTTTAGTTCTTTATGGTTTTTAAGACTTGTTTCAAGATATTTTTCTTTAAAAATGCTTAAAAAAGGTATAGTTTTTATAGTTATAGAAAAAAGATGAGTTGAAGAAATTGGTCCAAAAGGGTTGTTAAATGTTAATATTAATATAAGTAAATTTGTTGAGTGATTGCAATTTAGAAGAATGTTTTTATTTTTGATATTTATAATTTTTTTAATATTAATTTTTATTTTTTAATTCTTATAGTTTATTATAAAATGTAACAGTGAAAATGTTAGGAAAGGATTCTTAAGAATATTTTTAGCTATTGCTTTTTAACAATGAAAATGTTAGGTGTTATATACACTATAAAAATAAAAGACCAAATGATCTCATTATAATAAGGTTAGCAGCCTTGTTTAGGTGGTCTTAATAGGATTGAAAAATCAATATATTCATTAACAGTGAATAGCCTCTAATTTGGCTTCTATTAAAAAGGGATTACCCTAGGCTCAGGTCGAAACTGAGTGCGATAATATCGCTTCTTTTTAGAATAGGCTTTAGCAATTTCTAAATGCAAATTAGATTTTATAAATTTTAAATACTACTCTTATTTTAATCATTCAATTATTCCTTTTTTTCATTCAAATAATAAACCAATAAAAATTATTAAAATAATTACTAAAAAGAATAGTGGAGTTTTTCAGTTTGTTAAATTTGAAATTAATGGTAAGGGGAGAAGAATTACAATTTCAATATCAAAAATTAAAAAAATAATTGTAATTATAAAAAAACGAAGCGAAAATGGAAGACGAGATAAGGAAAATGGGTCAAATCCACATTCAAAAGGAGAGAATTTTTCTTTTTTTAAGAAAATTTTTTTTTTAAAAAGAGTAGGTAGTGTAAAAAATGTTAGAATAAAGATTATTATTGGAGTAATAATTTTAATTACTTTATTTTTTTAAAACTTTTTAATTGGAAATTAAATGTACTTATTATATACTAATAAAGTAGTATGGTCATCAGTATATAAAGGTAAATAAAAATAATCATACAATATCAACAAAATGTCAGTATCAGGCTGATGCTTCAAACCCAAAATGATGGGATTTTGAAAATTGGTTAAAATTTAAACGAATATATATTATTAATAAAAAGGTAGTTCCAATTATAACATGAAGTCCATGAAATCCTGTAGATATGAAAAATGTTGTTCCGTAAATAGAATCAGAGATAGAAAATGGAGCTTGATAGTATTCTCATATTTGAAGAATGGTAAATAAGATTCCTAACAAAATTGTTACTAGTAGGGCTTTTTGAGTTTCAGAAAAATGTTTTTTAATTAATGAATGATGAGCTCATGTAATTGAAATTCCTGAGGAGAGGAGAATTGTTGTGTTTAATAATGGTACTCTTAATGGATTAAATGGTTGAATATTAATTGGGGGTCATTGAGAACCAATTTCAATGTTAGGTGATAGGCTTCTATGAAAAAAAGCTCAAAAAAAAGATATAAAAAAAAAAATTTCGGAGATAATAAATAAAATTATTCCTCATTTTATGTTTTTAGAAACAATAATGGTGTGATAACCTTGAAAAGTTGCTTCTCGACAAATGTCTCGTCATCATTGATATATTGTTAAAATTGAAATAACAAAGGCTAAAAAAATTATATTTGTGTTTGTAAAGTGTATTAAGTTGATTATTCTTAATATAAAAGTAAATGTAGCTAGAGAACCTATTAATGGTCATGGTCTTTTTGTTACTAAATGAAATGGTTGAAGAAAGGTCATTAGTTAATTTCGTTAAGGTATAAAGTTGCTAATGTAACAAAAACATATCTTTGAATGATGGCAACGGCTGATTCTAAAATTATTAATGTAATAAGAATAGGAGTAATTATTGGAAAGATTATGAAATTTTGTAAAGTGCTTCTTAGAAGACAAATTAGTAAGTGGCCTGAAATTATATTTGCTGTTAAACGTACAGATAAAGTAATAGGTCGAATTAAATTTCTAATTGTTTCAATAATTACTATAAATGGTGCTAAAAAAATAGGAGTTCTTATAGGTACTAAATGTGAAAATATTAATTTGGTTAAATTAATTCATCCAAATAATATTAATGTTAGTCAAAAAGTGAGAGCTAAAAGAGAAGTTAGGTTAATATGACTTGTTGGTGTAAAAATATATGGGAAAAGACCTATAAAATTTCTTGCTAAAATAAATCAGAAAAAAGATGCAAAAATAAGAATAAACTTTTTATTTGTTTTTTTAAAAATATTTAAAAGTTCATTTACAAAGTATTTTGTAATTTTTAATCAAAATAGTTGTAAACGGGAGGGAATAGTTCAGAAAATTAATGGAAGGCATAAAAAAATAATTAAACAAGAAATTCAGTTAGTTGAAAAATTTAAAGAAGTTGAAGGATCAAAAATGGAAAATAAATTATTTATCATATTCAATTTTTATAAAATTCTTTTTTTAAAAGAAGTTTTTTCTTTTTTTTAAAAAAAGGAATAAAATAAATTATAGAAATTAAGGAGATAATGGAGAGAAAGAAATAGGATGATAAAAAAGTTCAATTTATAGGAAATAGTTGTGGGATTAAAAAACACTAAAAGTTATTTAAGAATGACATTCTTATGTTATAAAATTAACTAGTTTTTTATTGAAAGTATTCGGGTACTATAGGTTGGTTTAAGAGACCATTGCTTTCTTTTCAGCCATTCAATAATGATTTAGAAATTCAGGTTAAAAAATTATTTAATGATAAAATTTCTAATGAAATTGGTATGAATCTATGATTTGCTCCACAAATTTCAGAGCATTGACCAAAAAAAATCCCTGGTCGGTTAATATAAGAAAATATTTGGTTTAACCGACCAGGGATAGCGTCTATTTTGAGACCTAAAGTGGGAATGGTTCAAGAGTGAATAACATCTGCTGATGAAACAAGAAATCGTAAGTTGGAATTTATTGGAATAATAGTACGATTATCTACTTCAAGAAGTCGAAATATATTATTTTTTAATTCAGTGTTTGGGATTATAAATGAATCAAATTCTATGTTAAAATCTGGGTATTCATATCTTCAGTATCATTGATGACCAATAATTTTAATGGTTAATGATGGAGTGTATGATTCTTCTATTAAGTATAAAAGACGAAGGGAGGGGAGAGCGATAAAAAATAAAATAATTGCTGGAATAATAGTTCATAAGGTTTCAATTTCTTGACCTTCTATTAAATGGCGATTTGAATAGTTATTAATTATTACATTTAAAATTATGTAAAGTGTAATAAGTGTAATTATTACAATAATTATTATAGAGTGATCATGAAAAAAAATTAATTGTTCTATAATTGGGGAGTTAGCGTTTGGGAAAGAAATTCTAGCTCATGTTGACATTAGTAAATTGAATTTATATAATCAAAATATTATTTTGATTAAATGTGTGTTCAGATGGAGGAAAATTTAATTGTCATTCTGTAGAAGAATTAATAAATTGAGAATAAATTAAAATTCGTTTTCTAGATATGGATTCTCATAAAATGAAAATAAAAATTAAAATTCTAATGGTTGAAATAATTGAACCTAAGGTTGAAAGAATGTTTCATTTAGTAAAAAAATCTGGGTAATCAGAATATCGTCGTGGTATTCCTCTTAGACCTAGAAAGTGTTGAGGAAAAAAAGTTAAATTTACTCCAATAAATATTGTAATAAAGTGGATTTTTAATAATAATGAATTAAATGTTAAGCTAAAAAATATTGGAAATCAGTGAGTAATACCAGCTAAAATTGCAAATACAGCTCCTATTGATAAGACATAATGAAAGTGAGCTACAACATAGTATGTATCATGAAGAATAATGTCAATTGATGAATTGGAAAGAATGATTCCTGTTAATCCTCCAATTGTAAAGAGAAAGACAAATCCTAGTGATCATAATATTGGAGTGTCATATTGTATATAAATTCCGTGTAAAGTAGCTAATCATCTAAAAATTTTAATTCCAGTTGGAACAGCAATAATTATAGTAGCAGCTGTAAAGTAAGCTCGTGTGTCTACATCTATCCCAACTGTGAATATATGGTGGGCTCATACAATAAAGCCAAGGAAACCAATTGCTAGTATAGCATAAATTATTCCTAAGGAACCAAAAGGTTCTTTTTTTCCTGTTTGGAATCTAATAACATGTGAAATAATACCAAATCCTGGTAAAATTAAAATATAAACTTCAGGATGCCCAAAAAATCAGAATAAATGTTGGTAAAGAATTGGGTCACCTCCCCCAGCTGGGTCAAAAAATGAAGTATTAAAATTTCGATCTGTTAAAAGTATAGTAATTGCCCCTGCAAGTACAGGAAGAGACAATAAAAGTAGAATTGCAGTAATTATTACTGATCATAAAAATAACGGAATTCGTTCTAAAATTATTCCTTTTGAACGTATATTTATAATTGTAGTAATAAAATTAATAGCTCCTAAAATTGATGAAATTCCAGCTAAATGAAGTGAAAAAATTGTTAAATCAACTGATATTCCTGAGTGGGATAAGTTAGCGGCCAAGGGAGGATATACTGTTCAACCTGTCCCTGCTCCATTTTCAATTATGGAAGAAGATAAAAGAAGTATCAAAGAAGGGGGTAAAAGTCAAAATCTTATATTATTTATTCGAGGGAATGCTATATCAGGAATTCCAAGTATAATAGGAACAAGTCAATTTCCAAATCCTCCAATTATAATAGGTATTACTATAAAAAAAATTATAATAAAAGCGTGTGCAGTTACGATAACATTATAAATTTGGTCGTTTCCAATTATTGAACCTGGTTGACCTAATTCTGTTCGAATAAGAATACTTAAGGATATCCCAATTATTATTGACCAAGTACCAAATATAAAATATATTGTTCCAATGTCTTTATGATTGGTTGAGTATAATCATCGCGGTAAAATGACTGATGAATGGTGATAAATTGTAAATTTATTTATGAATAATTTTCTTTTACTAGGTCTTATATTTTATAAAAATTATTAAATTGCAAATTTAAAGATGTGTTTTCTAAGACTTATATAAAATATTTTATACTTTGAAGGTATATAGTTTTATTAACTTAAAATCTTAAATTATTGGAATTATTAAAAATATAAGTAAAAAATTTATAGCAGTTATAGTTCCTCTTTTTTTTATTTTTTGTGCTATTTTATTAATTTCTATCTTTTTGAAAAAATATGGGTATATAATTCGGCTATAAAAAAATAAATTTAAAAGAGAGGATGGGATAAGGAAAAAAAGAAAAATAGGATTAGATATTCTAATAATTTTAATTCTTATCCATTTTATTAAAAAACCTAAAAAAGGTGGCATACCACCTAATGATATTAAAATAGTAATTAGTCTAATTTTTTTAGAAAAATCTAAAAAAAAATTAGTTTGATTAATATAAGATATTTCTGTTTTAAATAAAAAAAAAATTAATGTAATAATAATAAATGAATATATAAAAAAATATATTGTTCATCAATTATTATAGCATAAAATGATTGAAATTATTCATCTTAAGTGAGCAATAGTTGAAAATGCAATAATTTTTCGAATTGAATTTTGATTTCATCCTCCAAAAGATCCAATAAGTCTTGAGAAAATAATAGATATTACTATAACTGAATTATTTAAAAAACTTAAAATGTAAAGGGGAATTAGTTTTTGATTTAAAATTAAAAAAGAAAATGGTATAAATTTTAAACCTTCAGATACTTGAGGGAATCAGATATGGAATGGAGCTGCTCCTAATTTAATTAGAATAGCTCTAGTAATAAGTATTATAGTAATATAATTTACTATTATTAAAAAATTAATTAAAAATGATAAAATAAAAATGGATGATGCTAATGATTGGATAATAAAATAAAGAATTATTCTATTAGAAGATAAAATATTTTTTGAGTTTATTATTGGTATAAATATTATTATATTAATTTCTATACAAATTCATAAGGAAAATAATGAAGATGTGGATATAGCTATAAATACTGTGAGAATTAAAATCCAAAAAAGAATGATAGTTGTTATTATTAAAGGATAATAATCATATTTGGGGTATGAGCCCAATAGCTTAAAGTTAGCTTACTTTAAA